TATGTTGACACAAATAATTGAAATTCAATTTCTTGATCTGTATCTTCAATTTTTGGAAACTTATGAAGTTCTTCCATCAAGCCTTGATCAATGAACCTACAAAATCCGTCAAATTGTATCTGACTAAACCCTGGTATTGTATACATTCCCTCATTTCCATCCCGGAACATCTTAAGTTTTCCGTTTATCGAAAAAATCCAACTATTGGCTCACTCTTCGTTGAACCATATAGATTGATCTAGCAACGATGGAATGTATATTTTGCTCATTTGAACAACATGAAATTTTATCCAACCCCATATACATATATATATGTACTAAATACGTATGAACGGAGGAATCAAAAAAAATGTGACTCAAATTCGAATTTGCGACAGATACAAATGGAAATGAATTGATAAAACATTCCTGGAAACAAAATTCTGCCACTTAGACTTATGGAGTCTTGTATAGAATATCAAAATAGATCCAATTTCTACCTTATGATATTACGATCAGATTGGGTACCATAAATGGATTCGGAATTGAATCTGTTCTCTATGAGTGAGATAAAGACAGAATAATCAGGAACCGTCTAGAGTTGACTTTGATTTTAGCACTTAATTTATTTCATCGATTCCGTTGTTCAAAAAATGATTCGCAGAGAGAAAAGATATTTCTACCCATTTGTTAATTAGTAGAATACGATTGAAGTGCGTAAGAGAAGTCATATTTATTAAGTACATGCAGATATAACTATCTAGCTATCCGTATATCCCATCTTTTATCGAAGTTCCCTTGAGGCAACATAGGTCGTGCTATATCCAAATTTCGATTTTATATTCAATATATTCAATGAAAAATGCAAGCACGACGATTTCCTAATAGGAATATGTAGATAAGATACCTGACTAGGTATCCGTGTAAGAATTTCTGTTCTGGGGTTTACATATACACATAATTGTTGTTATAATTGAAATTGAAAAGGATTAATTATGGAAAAGAATTGAGACTGATTAGTCGTATATCAATTTGATCTCCTTATGTTATTAAGGAAACCAAATTGGAGATCAAAATCCAAGAACCATTCATGAATTCACAGTCATTAATGCTTCCAATTTGCTCTGAATTTTGGATTCTGTGACTGGAAATCCATTTTTCTCTTTCAATAGAAAAAAAGGGGAAAGCTTTTATTTAGGTGTTGTGTGTTTTGAAATACAATCAATCTAAGAGAACAACAGGATCCAATCAAAAAAAAGAAATGGTTCAGCAATTCCCCAGAATATTTCCATCTATATCTATTTTGTATCGTTTTGGCGGCATGGCCGAGTGGTAAGGCGGGGGACTGCAAATCCTTTCTCCCCAGTTCAAATCCGGGTGTCGCCTGATTAACAAAAGACTCGGAATTTCTTACCCTACTAAACTAATAGAACTCACAAAATTCTTGCCTGGCAGAAGCAGAGGTAAGGGGCGGGGACTGTCGATACCCAATTTTAAGAATCGGGGGGTTGACTTTCAATTATTTCTTCAAAAATCGGGGTGTGACCCAAACCTGTACCATACCAATATGAATTACCAATATAAATAAAGAAATACTCACTTAATTACGGATTCCTGATGCGTTCAGGCCATTGATTTGGATTTGATTTATCAATCGAATCAAATCCATAGTAAGATTCAATTGTGAGATTCAGAACTACGAAAGTCAGGGACCGTAAATCCGTGTATCCAAAGGAAGGTTCCTAAGAGACTGTAAATCCTTGCTCCTAGGATCCAAGAAGGGGTTATAGGAAGGACTATAAATACTTCCTAATTACCTTACCCTACTAGTGTTTACTGACTGAGTCTTGAAGTAGATTGGGTAGGCTGGTGGGGAATCCAATTAGGAGTTGTGGAAAGAACTGAAGATACTTTGTATCCATACAAACTCATGAGAGTCTCTGAGTGCTCAGGTTTTCAATTAATATTGTATGGGTGATTGGCTTTTATAGAATAAAAGTGGAAAAAAGTGCTTTCGTTGGGGTAACCCCGCCAAGAATGTAATAGGGTGTCTTCCAATTATTTCACATTTCACAGAAGTAGAGACAGTAAGGCTTAGATGGGAAATTAGGGGTATGTGATAGATAGTTATATATCTTGATGGTATATTTTTTTTTCTGCTTTTTGTTTATGAAAGGCAACAATAGGTCTTACTATTCCTACATATTCCATTAGTCACATTCCCTTGAGACTTCCAAGGGGCAACTGTGTATCTTGCTTGTACTTAGTGCTTTCCGATTCCACCAGAAATCATATAGGGACTTGTTACGGGTGTATTCATTGGATTGGTTCATCAAAAACGTTAGGTCAAAATCCCATTTTGACTCTGCACCATTGATTCCACTATTATTAGTGATCAAGAATGGAATAATTCCTTCATATTCATAGAGATAGGGGACACGATTCACATGGATATAGTAAGTCTCGCTTGGGCTGCTTTAATGGTAGTCTTTACATTTTCCCTTTCACTCGTAGTATGGGG